TGACAAGAATTCTATCTCTCTAAATAAAATAGGTATATAGGAAAGAAAGAATAAAAAAGATCTCTTTTTTGCAATTCTATTCTTTCGAGTTTATTTCGTTCCTATTCTCCTTTCTCAGAAAAGGGGGACATTACCAAAGTAAAAGATTACTTCGTTCTTGATAGTTATTTACTTAATTAGTGGATAGGAACATACTCTGGATCGAAATCATGGGGAGTACTTCTTAATCGTTTCTACCAACTTAAAGCCCCAATTTGAATTCCTTTTAGGTACATTCTGTTGGATAATTTACAGAATCTCCATTACTAATCCTTTGCGTATCTTGGTCTTCCTAACCATCCACTCATTTTTGTTAACCTTCCATTATGGTAATACATCTATGTTAATAGATAGTAAAAACTCCATACAGTTGATCTTTTGAACCCGTTTCAAGCCATGATGCCTAATCAACCAATCTTGGGGTAAACAGTCTCGACTGCTTTGCTTATATTTACTTTCATTTCATTCTTGTACATAGGAAATGAGATTCAATCCCTTTAACTGCAAATTTAAAAGCCGTTTTATTTCACTCATATAACTATCTGGTTTAGTTCATCAACCCGAATTCTGAATAAAAAATATATATATTCAACTCATTTAACTTTCTTACTAGAAAGAAAAGAAATAGGGGAAATTTTATGTCTCACCGAATCACACGTAGAGATATTGATAATACACATAGAGTTAATGGTATTTCATAACTAATTGATTGAGCAGCAGCTCTTAAACCACCTAAAAAGGAATATTTATTATTTGATCCATATCCCGACATAAGAAGTCCAACGGGAGCAAGACTTGAAACAGCGATCCATAAAAAAACACCAATACTAAGATCGGCTAGAATAAGGCGATAACCAAAAGGAATTACTGAATAACTTAGTAAAATGGATATGACTGCTATGGATGGTCCGATACTGAATAAACGAGTATCCCCTCTAGATGGAAAAAGATTCTCTTTGAAAAGTAGTTTTACCCCATCTGCTAGAGCTTGAAGAATTCCCAAGGGACCGGCGTATTCAGGTCCAATACGTTGTTGTATCCCTGCAGATATTTCTCTTTCTAACCAAACAATTACTAGTACACCTAGTGTGATTCCTAATACAAGAGTCAAAATAGGGACAAGCATCCATATGATCCCATAGACTTCTTTTAAGAATTCCAATCTGGAAAACGAATGGATGGCTTGTAGTTCTGTTGTATTATCAATTATCATTTCAACGATCAACTTCTCCCATAATGATATCTATACTACCTAGTATCGTCATAATATCAGCCAATTTCATTCTTTTAACTAACTGAGGCAAAATTTGCAAGTTGATAAAACCCGGTGGGCGAATTTTCCATCTCCAAGGAAAAACACTCTGATCTCCTATCAGAAAAATTCCCAATTCTCCTTTTGGTGCTTCGACTCTTACATAAAGTTCTTGTTTGGACAATTCAAAAGTTGGAGAAGGTTTTTTACTAATAAATCGATATTCAAAATCATTCCATTCAGTATCTTTTACTCTATCAAAGCGTCGGATTTCTAAATTCTCAAAAGGCCCCCCTGGAATTCCTTCCAGAGCCTGTTGGATAATTTTTATGGATTCTGTCATTTCACTGATTCGTACTAAATAACGAGCTAACGAATCCCCTTCTTTTTGCCATTGAACCTCCCAATCAAATTCGTCGTAACACTCATAATGATCAACTTTACGAAGGTCCCATTGTATTCCGGAAGCTCGTAGCATTGGTCCTGATAAACCCCAATTTAGTGCTTCTTCTCCTCCAATAATGCCTACGCCCTCAACTCGTTCTAAAAAAATAGGATTCCGTGTAATAAGCTTTTGATATTCAACAACCCCTGTTAAAAAATAATCGCAAAAATCCAAACATTTATCTATCCATCCATGAGGTAGGTCAGCAGCTATTCCTCCGATACGAAAATAATTATGCATCATTCGCATCCCGGTGGCAGCTTCGAATAGGTCATATATCAATTCTCGTTCGCGAAAAATATAGAAGAAAGGGGTCTGTGCCCCAATATCTGCCATAAAAGGACCAAGCCATAACAAATGAGAAGCTATACGGCTCAACTCCAACATAATGGCTCTGATATAGCTAGCCCTTTTAGGTACTTGAATATTGCCTAGTTGTTCGGGTCCATTTACGGTTATTGCTTCTGTGAACATAGTAGCTAAATAATCCCAACGTGTTACATAAGGCAAATATTGTATAATTGTTCGGTTTTCCGCAATTTTCTCCATTCCTCTGTGTAAATAACCCAATATTGGTTCACAGTCAATAACATCTTCACCATCGAGAGTAACGATAAGTCGAAGAACACCATGCATTGATGGGTGGTGAGGACCCATATTGACTATCATGAGGTCTTTTCTTGTAGTTGGTGCAATCATAAGTTTTTTACCGAGTCATTCTGCCATGAATTGCTGAAAGTAAAAAGAAGTTCATCAAAATTGAAACGCATAAGTTCAAATGATATCACTCTTTAAATTAACGAGTTTTTATCTCTCGAATATCCAACCGATCAATTAATTCTTTATAACGTACTCTATTTTTTTTTGACAAATAAGCTAGTAATCGTTGACGTTTTCCCAAAATTTTTCGCAAACCTCTCTGAGATGAATAGTCTTTTTTGTGCAATTCCAAATGTGAAGTAAGTCTCCTTATCTTAGTGGTAAAACTGAATACTTGAAATTCAACAGACCCTCTGTTTTCTTCATTTTCTTTTTGAGAAATAACCGAAATGAATGAATTTCTTACCATAAAAAAAAGCCTCCTCTCCCTTTTTACAGATATGGATTTTCCCGATCAGTAATAATAATGTCATTCATTTTAATGTGGTATATACAATAATCTAATTCAAATTTATTTATGAACTCCTAATTTTATCAATTCAAATGAATCAATCCAATTGAAAATTAGATTTAGATAGGGAAAGAAAAGGATTGGCACATTTTCGTATTCACAAAAGCGAACAATTTAGACCTAAAATGAAGAGGGTTCTGTTGATTCATTTCTAGATCGAATTGATACATTATTCATTTAGTATTGGATATTTAGAATGAAATGTAAGACAGGACGTGTGATGTGTGTATTTATTTGCTTTCATATATCCTATATAGTAGAGGATATTATAGGAAAAATGTACTATCAACGAATTTTCAATCGTGGATACAAATGTATCCTTAACATACTGAAACGACTACCATTATTGGTATCAAACCAATAGCGATTCATACAAGCTAAATCTTCTAATCGATAATTAGGCCAAAGAAAGAACTTCAATTTCATTAATAGATTTGTCTCTCTATCAAGGTGATTACTGTCACCTAGAACTTGGCTGCTATTCTTTTCGTTGCAAAATACAGGATTTCTATCTACAGCATTCCTATTCTTTGAATTGAAACAAATTAGAATTCTTAATTTTCTACGACGCCTAAATGAGAAAATATTTTCAGGAACAAGCAAATCCAAATGATTTTTGTCTCTATTTCTTGTTATTCTTTCATGTGGTGGAATAGATTCATCAAAATTATTCTTAGCAACATATCTTTGCTCTCGGTATCTTTGATTAGTTTGGTGCTTACTCTTATGAACCAACAAAATACCGATGGTTTGATACATAATAAACTGTCCGTCGTTTTTTACAGACAGACGAATGGGTTCGATAATCAATATTCCCCTTTTCATCAATTCGGGAAGAGTTAAATTCTTCTGAATCAGCATTATATCCAAACTCATTTCTCCCCTTTGAATCGAGGATATAGAAATTTTTCTTGGATCTATTAGTCTAAGCAGGAAACAATATACCTTAATATTATTGATCATTCTTTGATTCAAAGTATCGTCCCATCTCAATTGAAAAAGCAAATAACGTTTCAGGAACAAATCTAGTTCTGCTTCCGTGTTACTTTTGTATTGTTTTTTCTTTTTACCTTTTTTCATGTCCGATCTCGCATAATCTTCTTCAATATCTTTTTGTTGGTTTAAAAGAACGGATCCAAGATCCCCTTGGCTTGTGGTTTTTTTTTCTTCTTGATTTCGATTTTTTATTTTTTTATTCGATGGTATCAAAAAACTTCCCTTTTGTTTTTCATTAATCTTTTGATTTTGATTTTCATTACTATTTTCATTTCTATTCAAATTTAAAAGAAGTAATTTGCTTGGTATAAACCAAGATTTTGTTTTATATGTATTATAAAGTAACAAAAATTCTGGGAAGAACCAAAGTTCCAGATTCAATATGGGACGCTTTAGCATTTTTTCATTCATCCCCATCCAATCAAAAAACACTTTTGGGGAGTTTGGTAAATTTATTTCTGGAATCATAAGATCAAAAATCTTTTTTTTATCAATTATTTGATAATTATTAGTAACAATCTGAGTATTTTGATTACTATTGGCATCGATCGTGATCCAGGCCTCAATATCGACTTTTTGTCTAAGATCAAAATTGATAATTTTCCAATCCAAATATTTCCTATTGGAAGTTTTTTCCATATATAGAATATCGCCCTTTCCTAGATAATTATTGATAGGGATACTCCTCAGCATATCAAAAAAAGTGTCTTTATATGTGTTGTAATTATAAGAAATCTCTTGATTCTTATTTCCTTCAAACGGCGATCTAGAAATAAATGAGTCCTTTTTATTTTCAGAATTAATAGATTTATATGATAAAAGATCATATTTATAGTATTTTTGAAAATTATCTTTTTGATTCAATAATGAATAGACTTCCAAAATATTTTCTTTTTTGTAATCAATTAATTGGTCTTTTTCATATAAATTCCATTTGCTGAAATTTTTCCTTTTAACCATACGACGTTGATAAACTCTATTCCGCCATTGTTGTGGTATTAATCTAGACCATCTGATCTGAGATAAATCATATTGATAATGCCCCCTTAACCAGTTTTTCCATTGATTCATTTCAGAACTCGGAAGTCTGTTATCCCTTAATTTAGAATGAACTATTCCTTGTGTTTCAAAAGAATCCTTTATTTCAGGCTTAAGAAAAAAAGGGATTCCTTGATATTGAAGAAATGATTTTAATTTATACAAGTTAATAACTTGGGTTTGTGATAATTTGTAAAATACATATGCTTGTGATAAGTACGATAAGTCATCAAAAATATGTGAATTTGTCTTACTATTACTAATATTATAAAGTGACTTTTTTATAGTCGAAATAAACTCAATTGGATTTTTATTTTTTTTATTAATTATTTCTTGACTTGTTTCATTATTGTAAATGGATTTATTCATAATTTTTTTTGTTGATTCAAGAAATAATTTTCTCTTCATTCTGGGAATATTAATGATAAATAAAAATATATTTGTGTATATTCTTTCAATGAAAAATTTAAAAACAAAAGGTAATTTAGAGATTAATCGAGCATTTCTTCTTTTTAATATTTGCCATTTTTCTAATCTTTTAGCATTATAACTTGTTTTGTTAAGACTAATATTTATTTCTGTAGTTACTTTTTTTTTCTCTTTTGTAATTCTTTCTATTTGATTTCTAATTGTATTTGTTCTATCAGTCAGATCCTTCATTTTTTTTTCTGTCAATGAAGAATTTGTCCAATCGGGAGGTGCAATTTGACTAAATGATTCATGAATCATCTGATTGCTAATTATAGGATCTCTTTCTTTTTTAGTTTCATTCGAGTCATATACTTCTACTTCTCTTGATCGAAATAAGAGAATTGGATTTACTTTTAAGAGTTCTTTTCTTATTTTTTTTAAAAAAACGACACTTTTGATAACCCATTTTTTTGTTTCTTTTGAAACTTTTCGAAGTAATTTGATTTTTCCTTTAAAAATTTTTAGAAGTAGCAAATATTTCTTTTTGAATTTTCCAATTTTTTTTTCGAGTTCCTTAAAAATGGGTTCAAAAAAAGAGGGTCGTTTTCGGGGAGAACCAAAAGGAAGTTCGGTTTCCATTCCCAAAACTGTTAAAAAACAAAAATCATCTTTTTCTTTTTTCTTTTTCATTATTAGATCTTTATGAGAGAATCGGAGTTTAGATCTGTGCCAAGGTTTCAGACAGAAAGGAAATAAGATTTTTATCTGAATACCATCTGTCAACCAATTTTGTGGAAATTCTGTTTCGGACAATTGAACACCATTATAGGTACATTTGACATGCATCTCCCTATTCCATTCCTCTAAATCTTGATACCATTCAGGAAGTTGCAATAGTAACATACGCCCAATATTTTTCGCTATTATTAATGAAGGTAATAGAATATATTTTCTAAAAATGGATTGAGTTATTAACATGGAACCCCTTATTACTTGCGCAAATGGAATGGTATCCCAGGCCTCTGCTATCTCTATTCGCGCGTTCTCCTTTCTTTTGTTCTCTTCTTTTTTGTCCTTCTCTTTTTTTTCTTCTCTTTTTGTTTGCTCTTCGGTATACTCTACAATTTTGAATGCTGACCCCCTCCCTACCCAATTTCTAAAAATTTGTTTAATCGGCCCAGAGATATCAAAAGAAAAAAGAAGCGATTTTTTTATTCTGTCTAAAAAAAGAGGGGAATGCACATTTGCTTGAAACAGTTCCCAAATAACTATTTTACGCCTTTGAGCACGTATAGAACCTTTTATTATGCCTCGCCTAAAATCTGATTGTTGTGAATAGCGTATCAAAGCTATTTCGTCTGTTTGATCAGGAGGATTAGTATCCTCAGTATGCTCCTTGTTACCAGTAAAAATTACTACACGTTTGGCTTTTCTTGAACGAATTTCATGATCGAATGGTCCGTTTTCTTGATCTTCTCCTGCTTCTTGTTCCAACTCGCTGGTTAATTTGTATAACCAGCGAGGTACTTTTTTACTGATTTCTTTTATTCTAATCGATTTTTTACTAATTTTTTGAACATTAGTATCCGTTACAATTCTATTTTGAAAATATTTCAAATATTTTGTTCCTTTTTCTGAATCTATTCTTCCTTCTTCTTCATCTGAAAATACAGAAAGACCCCTAGAATTGAAAATTGATCCTGATTCTTTACCAAGCTCATTGATGAAAGTTAAGAAATCAACAATTTCGGTTGATAATGGTTTTTTATCAAATCGATCTATTTTTTGTTCAATTTTTTGGTAATCAGTATCAGGAAAAACGATACCATGAATCCGATTTATCCCAACTTTCTCTATGAAATTGTCTATCGAAGTTTTTTTTATTTTTATGATTGAAGGTGAAACGCTTTTTGTTATTGTTCTCCGATATGGTCCGTTCAAGAAAGGATCATATATTTTGGGTAAGTATTCGTTTGTAGTATTGTCATTACACAACCTAGTCCTTGTTTCAAGTATATTCAAAAAAAGGGATTCTTTGTCTAGAGCTTGAATTCGATTAAAAAATTCGTTTTTAAAATTATTACTTTTTTCTTTGTTGGTATAAACCCAATCATTGTAGAGTTCATTAGATGAGAATTTTTCTAGTAT